TTGCAATATTTGATTGATCACAATTCTGTAAATTCCATTTACTATAGAAGTTCCCAGGGAATTCATTAGAGGAATGTTTCCAATAAAAATGGTTTGTTCTTGCATATCCCTACTGTTCTTCCAAATTAATCCCCCCGATACATATAATTCAGAAGAATATGTGAGTGATTCATATATAGCATCTCTTTCTTTTATCGATGGTTCTACTAATTGATATGTTTCCACAAATAATTGAAATTCAATTTCTTGATCTCTATCTTCAATTTTTGGAAACTTATAAAGTTCTTCTGCTAAGCCCTGATCAATGAACCTACAAAATCCTTCAAATTGTATCTGATTAAATCCAGGTATTGTAGACATTCCCCCATTTCCATCCCCAAGCATTTTTAATTTCCCATTTATTGAAAAAAAAAATCCCATTATTGGATCGTTTTTCATCCAATTATATGGATCGATCAGCACTGATGGAATTGCTATTCGGTTTACAGAATCACATAAAATTTTATCTAACTCCATATATGAATATATATGAATATGGAATGTCTGAAATACGTATGAACGGAGGAATAAAGTAAAGCGAATTTGGATTTTCTACTCAAATTGGAATTTGCAACAGATACAACTGGAAAAGAATTGAGAAATTCCACTTAACTTAGACTTATGGAATTTTCTATTTTATATAGAATAACAAAAAGGGATTCAATTTCTACTATTATTTATGATATTACATATTCCAATACAATTAGATACCAGTGAAATACATAATTCGTGATTTTATCTCTTCGATGAGATAAAAATCCAATAGTTAGAAACAATATAAAATTGTTTTTTTAACACTTAGCTTTTTTGCTTTTTTTTTCAGAGATATTTTTTTTTATTTTAATAGAGTTTGTTCAAGCGCAGAAGAAGGCTTTATTAAGCATACGCGGATAGAACTATAGCTACCTATATATGTCTTTCCTTGTATTGCGGGTCTATTCTGTACAGCGCATGGCGTGTTCTAGCAAAATATCGATTTTCTATAGGAATCATAAACAGATAAGATATCTGATTAGCGGTATACGTGTAATAATTTATGTTCTGGGGTTTACATATACTCATAATTGTTGTTATAATTGAAATGGATAAGGCTTTTTTTTTTATTGATTTTTTTTATTGAATTATTGAAAAGAATCAATACTGGATAGTTAGATATCCATTTTGATTTTCTTATATAATTATAATTCGGGAAATACAATTTTAGATTCAAATTCGAGAATCGTTCATGAATTTTCATTCAATAGTTAACGGTTCCAATTTGTCCTGAATTTTGGCTTTTGTCACTGAAAATTCACATTTAATTTTTCCTTTCAATAGAAAGGAGAAAGAATTCAGATAGTGCGTGTTTTGACATACTATAGAAAAGTAATCAAAGAGATGGATCCAATCCAAAAAAAGAAGGATTTATTTTAGTTTTAGGAAAGGGATTCAGATTAAGAAAAATGGGATTCAAGATACAATTGCAAAAAAAAGAAGTTTAGTAAGAAAAAACAAAGAAGGGGGAGGATATTTTCTTCTATTTTTGATTTCTATTTTCTATTGCCTTGGCGACATGGCCGAGTGGTAAGGCGGGGGACTGCAAATCCTTTTTCCCCAGTTCAAATCCGGGTGTCGCCTGATCAACAAAAGAGGGGAAATACCTTATTCTGGTTTGCTGATAGATTGTCCCCAATAGAAACAGCGGAGGAAAAAGACTCGTGATATTTCCAAGAGCGCCGCTACTTATTTTGATTTTATTTGCCCTTAATCTTTCCCGATTCTACTAGCACTCATATAAGAACTTCTTATAATTAATTGAATTAGATTTTTTGGATTGTTTTATCAATGGTATTGGACAAAATCTTTTTTTTTACTCTGCACCAGCGATAATAATATTATTATTAGTGACTATTATTATTAATAGTCACTATTATTAGTGAAAAATAATGGAAAAAAGTGAACAATACTAGCAAAATTCCTTCATATTCATAGAGATAGGGGACATAATTCACATGGATATAGTAAGTCTCGCTTGGGCTGCTTTGATGGTAGTCTTTACATTTTCCCTTTCACTCGTAGTATGGGGAAGAAGTGGACTCTAGGGATACTACTAATTGATCTAGGGATACTACTAATTGAGTTGAGAAATGCAACTCTATCAATTCTTTTATAGATCGTTCCGCAAAGACTTTTAAATTTAACTATTTTAAATTTTAAATTGAACAATTTATAGTGAAATATTGAAATTGAATTCAATAATTGAATTCAATTTCAAAATTCTATTCGATTCGATATGAATAATATTTGAATAATACCCTTTTAATCATAATCAAATAAATATTTTAATGATTCCAGTGTTCATACTTCAAAAGTAAAAAGAATACAAATGATAGGAAAGTTATTCCAACCGAATTCTTCCTAAATTCTTTATTATATTATGATAAACCGGCTCTTATCAGAGTTATATATGGATAATAAGGAACAGCGGGACCTTTTTTACTTTTTATTTGTTTGCCTTTTTCTGGTTCAAAGACAAAAGAAAGTAGTTCTTTTTTTAGTTATTTAAAAGTTATTAAATTAAGATTTTCTACGGGAAATAAAATAGACATACTGATTCTCTAAGGGGATACTCCGCATACTAAGATATTTTCTTGGAGAAGTCACATATTGCGTACTTAGTACTTAGTTTAGTATTTTTTTTATTATTTTCGTTTTATAAATTTATAAATTCGATTTATGCTATACTTTATTGACTTGACTCATTTCATATTATGATTCAAAGATTTCAAATTGGCGAGGTTTACTAATCCTTTTCTTTTCGTCGAAATCTGAAAAAAACTCCTTTCCTTGGATGATTTGTCAACTGTTCAATCAATGGAATGCTAAAAAAAGATTTCTTGATTTTCTTTTATTAATACATACCCCGACTATTCTTTTTTTTTCTTTTCATTGATTTTATTATTTCAATGGATTCCGGGATTCATATTGACAATAATAAGAAATCCAGGAATTAGAATCATAAGAGTAAGAGGCGCCTTTCAACTATTCCAGATTAATTATTAATTGGAACCAACACAAATCAAACATATGAAAAAAAGAAATCCAATTTGAACCTTATCTACATTCCATATAGATAATTAATATCTATTGTCTAGATATCTATCTATATATGAAGATGACATTCTAGATTGATCCATATTAAGCCCAGTACCACTTTATATTCTAGTATACTAGAATAACAAAAATAGATAGTATGGTAGTAAATATATTACTTTCTACCATACTATCGGGTCTCATAGAATCCTGCTGATTCTAGTTCGCTCATTTCAGCTAAAACACAAAATTGGAATTATTTTCATTTTATTTCGTTAATTCTTGATATTGATAAGAACTAAGAAGTCAAGTTTCATTCAAATTAATCACTTTGACTAACAGTTTTTACATATATTATAAGTAAAAAAGCAGTAGGAACTAGAATGAACAGTGCAGTAGCAATAAATGCGAGAATATTTACTTCCATAATGTCATCGTTTCGTTTTTCTTTACTTCACAATAATTCGGGATTTAATCCCATAAGAGATGATAAATCTTTCGCCTCTAAATTCAATGGGATGAATTCCATCTCGATGATATCAAATCAGATCAATATCATGAATAACAATATCTGAACTCTCAAATCGATTTATCGTCGAGAATTGAATAGTATAACATAGAAAGATCATTTATTCATACCAAATCCAAAAAAGTATTCCTGACCCAATCGAAAATTTTCTTACTTTGTTACTTTATTTATCATTCTTTTCCATTCTTTCTTTTCTATCTTTTCTATCTTTTCTATTCTTTTCTATAAAACTATCTCCTTCCTTATACAATCATCTGACTAAGTATCATCTAATCCTCTTTAAACTTACATAAGTTACAAACAAACAAAAAAAAGTGCGATAAAGATAAGTCCTAGTACAGTATAAAAAAAAAATCGAATATTCTACCAAATTTACTTTTTTATAGTTTGTTTTTTCTTCGGCATAAATCCTTAAAAAAGATTATCGATTTCCTCTCTCTATAAGAGAGGCAGGGTCCTTATTTGATTTTTCTTTTATTAATATACTCTTTACTTGATTGAATTAGGAATGGGATCCATATTCCATATAATATATCAAAACTTCAGTGTACAATTTGAATGAGATAGATTGTTTCAAATAATTGAGGTTACACAAAATCAGAGCCAAAAAAGAATAAAGAAGAGACTTTTCCGATTAAAAGGATTTTATCAAAAGAATTTAAGTCATTTTGTACCGTACAAATAAGAATTCCATTTGTGTATGTGCTACCGGGAAAGATAGGGTACTCGATTCGATTTCATTATACGGATCGGGAGGAATCGAAAAGGCAAAATTCAGTGAGGTAGCTCTTGGAATCCTGAAGATGATGCTACCAATAATTGTACTAATCCACATGTGTCTTTATCCATCTCTATCGATACTAGTTGAAGAAATGAAATGAAAATGACCCTATTTGTATTTGCTTTGATGAAAAACGAAAATAAAGAAAATAAATTATATAAAATAATATTAATATTAAGGATCCACTTTGGGAATGAAATTCTGCTATTTGTACCCCTTATTACAGATTATAGAAAATGAAGAGATGAATTGATGTATTTTTTTTTATTGGATTATTGGTTATTTGTCGGGACTGACGGGGCTCGAACCCGCAGCTTCCGCCTTGACAGGGCGGTGCTCTGACCAATTGAACTACAATCCCAGGGAAACGAAATACAGCATACATATTCTTCTGATTTCATTCAAACACTTTCTGTTTAGATTTTAAATTGGAATCGCCTCGTTGTAACAGAGTGCGAGTGGTAGGTAATATTGATATCCACACGCATATAGATTTTAGTGATAATGGCACGAATTACTAGTTATCTTTTCGTTATTTCAAATAAATCGTTATTTCAAATAAAAATCGCAAAATCAATT